AATAAGTCTTTACTTACCTTTCCGTTCTATTCAGTGATGGAACAAAAAATGACAAACTCTTTCATTCTTTTTCTGTTCAATCAAAACAAAAATGAGCAATTCTATAGGGTTGAATAAAAATTAGATTGACCATTTGATAGAATTGCTATGCTTAGTGTGTGACTCGTTAGTTCTTTTTTTAGGGTTAGGATTCAAAAAAAAGGTGGACCGGCCCATAGTATGAACTACTAACTATAGAACTAATAACCAACTCATCGCTTCGTATTATCTGGATCCAAAGCACCAGTCAAGATATGATATATTGGTCATATCATTGTAGCAACTAAAATCTTTTTTTGCATAAACAAAAGAAAAACCAATCTGATTATGAGTTGTGAAGCAAAATAGAGAAGGATGTGGATAACTGGAGGGGTGAGAGAAAGAAAGAAAAAGAATATTAATGATATATAATTCCAATATAATATGTAAGGTCTATAAGTCATCCCATAAAAGGCAATGTAATAAAGCATCAATACTCTGATTCATCCATAATTAGATGAATCTGTTCATAGAACAAAAAAATCAAGAGCTTCGAGCCAATAAAGACTGAGAAGATTGACTCAAGAAAAAATTTCATTAGGGGCTCCATTGTAGAATTCAGACCTAACCATTAATCGAGAAGCGATGGGAACGACGGAACCCTGTGAATGCAGAATTAAAAAGAATCCTAATGATTCATTGGGTGGGATGGCGGAACGAACCGGGGACCAATTCATTTATTCTAAGAGGTCATGGGCTCACCCTACAACTGAAATAGATATTGAAGGAGTCAATATTCGCCCGTGAAAGCTTTATTTTATTAGATTGCTAAATTTTGGGCAATCCGATACGATAAAGGAAAAAAAAAAAAATAAAAAGAAATAAAGATTAGTTATAACATTATAAAAAATGACATTATCTATAAATCAAAATATATGTTTAATTATATATCCAAACACGATAGAACACGATAGACAAATTTCGAATAGATTAGATGAAATATCAAGGAATCCCAATCCCATGATTCAGTGTATTATTCATTAAATACATGTATATCTTAATTAACTATTTTTTAACTATTTTTCAATCGTTTCATTCGCGAGGAGCTGGATGAGAGGAAACTCTCATGTCCGGTTCTGTAGTAGAGATGGAATTGCGAAACAACCATCAACTATAACCCCAAAAGAACCAGATTCCGTAAACAACATAGAGGAAGAATGAAGGGAATATCTTATCGAGGTAATCGTATTTGTTTCGGTAGATATGCTCTTCAGGCACTTGAACCCGCTTGGATCACATCTAGACAAATAGAAGCCGGACGACGAGCAATGACACGAAATGCACGCCGTGGTGGAAAAATATGGGTACGTATATTTCCAGACAAACCAGTTACAGTAAGACCTGCGGAAACACGTATGGGGTCGGGGAAAGGATCTCCCGAATATTGGGTAGCTGTCGTTAAACCAGGTAGAATACTTTATGAAATGGGCGGAGTAGCAGAAAATATAGCCAGAAAAGCTATTTCAATAGCGGCGTCCAAAATGCCTATACGAACTCAATTCATTATTTCGGAATAGAAATATAGAATCAAAGGGAAGGGGTCTTTAGAATAAAAAAAAAATTGCAGGTTTCTTTTTTTGGACAAAGAATATTTCTTTTTTTTTCTTCGCCCTTTTTTGCATTGAAAGAACAGATTCAAAAATGATATGATTCAACCTCAGACCCATTTGAATGTAGCGGACAACAGCGGGGCCCGAGAATTGATGTGTATTCGAATCATAGGAGCTAGTAATCGCCGATATGCTCATATTGGTGACGTTATTGTTGCTGTGATCAAAGAAGCAGTACCAAATATGCCTCTAGAAAGATCCGAAGTGATCAGAGCTGTAATTGTACGTACTTGTAAAGAACTCAAACGTGACAACGGTATGATAATACGATATGATGACAATGCTGCAGTTGTCATTGATCAAGAAGGAAATCCAAAAGGAACTCGAGTTTTTGGTGCGATCGCCCGGGAATTGAGACAGTTAAATTTTACTAAAATAGTTTCATTAGCCCCTGAGGTATTATAAGATGAGACCATGATATAGTTATAGTAGGGTATTTGAATGAAATAGATTAATTAGTAGATTGTGTCTCACGTATATACCTTTAATCTTTAATAATTCATAAATAAATAAATAAAATAAAAAAAAGAGCATGTTTATTATATCCAAATTCGGAGGTACCAATAATTTTAGTTCATCATGGGTAGGGACACTATTGCTGACATAATAACCTTGATACGAAATGCTGACATGAATAGAAAAGGGACGGTTCGAATAGCATCTACTAAAATCACCGAAAACATTGTTAAAATACTTTTACGAGAAAGTTTTATCGAAAACGTGAGGAAACATCGGGAAAGCAACAAATATTTTTTGGTTTTAACCCTACAACACAGAAGGAATAGGAAAGGACCATATAGAACTATTTTAAA